ATTTTATTTAAATTAAATAACTAAAGTTTTATCTTTTGCTGAAGAAGTTTTGATAGCTACGGATCACAAAAAACACTAAAATCATAACAGAAAAATGCATTGTGGAAAAATCGATAGTTTCTTTTTTAGTTCCGAAAATGAAACGAAAATTCAAATAGAAAAATAAAAAGAATGTAAATAGTCTTTCTTTTTTTTGTTGTTGCTTGAATATTTTATATTCAATTGAATATAATAAATAAAAAGCATTTTTGTTTTCAAATCAAATAAATCATTATTTATCTATAATTCGTTGGAACAAAAAAAGGGGCCCGGCTAGGTACTGACCAGGCCAGGCCATCAGAATAAGAAGGGCCTTTCGAACAAAATCAACACAAAGATGTCTTCTTTTTTTTTTCTTTATTTTGATTTTTTTATTTATAGGCTCGTTCGAGCCCTTCCTTTATCTAATTATCTAATCTAAAAGAAATTCCTGATTTGTATATCTCTATAGAATAGAGAAAGAAAGACTCCTTACATTATGTATAATGTAGTAATTCTCTTTTTCAATTGGGAGAGATGGCTGAGTGGACTAAAGCGTCGGATTGCTAATCCGTTGTACGAGTTATTCGTACCGAGGGTTCGAATCCCTCTCTTTCCGGTTCCGTTGATGACTTGATTTATTTATTTATTTTTCAAATTTTTGAAATCTTAGTTAAACGTGTGGAATAGATAAAATCCTAAGAAAATTTGAAAATTAACCAAGGAAAAACCCTTTGGATTTTATTCTTCACGTCCAGGATTACGTCCTGGATCATTAGATAGGAATCCAAAGATGAAGAGAGAAACAAAAAATATCACTACGGTATAAACGAAGAGTTTCAGAGTAAGCATTACACAATCTCCAAGATGATTTTTTTTTTTGAAAAAAAAAAGAGAATAGATCTTCCATTTTTCTACCACATATCCTATTTTGACACCAAGAAATGAGGTTTTTCTAGAAATAGAAATGAATTGTCAGAAATTTATTTGGAATAAGAGTTTTTCATTAACAAAAATTTCTTTCATATCCAAATTCGATATTGTGGGAGACCCTAATATAATTATAATTAATATAATAGGGTTAGGGTCTTTCACTGGAAAAGGGTCAAAAAAAGGAGGAAATGGGGTAAGCCGGATTTATGGCGACTATCCAAGAATTTCAATGTGTGAATCGAGGGTTCAGACTCTAAAACTTATCTGATTTTATCAATTGTTAGAGAATTTTTTCTCGAAGAAATCATGAATCTTCTAGGATATTATTAAGGATCTCATCGAAAACTTACAGCAGCTTGCCAAACAAAGGCTAAGAGAAAAAAAAACAAAGGTATGACTGGCATAACATCTACGATTGGATTCAAAAAAGCATAGGCTTCGGGCAATTTGCCGAAGAAAAAACTACTCGAATAAAGGGCAGAATTAAGACAAATACAGATCAAACTAAAGATATTAAGCATAACAGACATTTTGTTCTTGGAGATAATTTCATTTTGATTGAGTTATTGATATAAGGAAAAAGGAAGAAAGGAAGTAAGGTATACAAAAAATCCTTCTTTTTCTTTGAACCCACCCAATCAAAAATCCTCCAATTCTCAAAGGAGAATAGAAGAAATCATACTTTCATACAATATCTTAATTGAATTATATGTAATGATCAATAAATTAAGTTGAATTCTATATCTATATGGATTAAAATCCTAGTAATAATCTATTCTATAGATATTTGGACTGGAGTTGACAAACAACCAATAACAATATTATTGTTTCTTAGTGTAGATTAGAAATTGATAATGGGGCGTGGCCAAGTGGTAAGGCAACGGGTTTTGGTCCCGCTATTCGGAGGTTCGAATCCTTCCGTCCCAGAGCCATATCCATTTTTTTATAATTTTAGAATAAAGATTGTTTTCTTGAACAACTTTCTGTTTTGTTTAAAGTCTAATTTTAGATGGAATGTGATTCTTTTATATCTTATATGAATCATATCTTTTTTCACAAACTGAACTGAATCGAGTTCAAATGACACGCATCTGGACCTGAATCTATTTTTTATCAGGTAAGATGAGAACATGGATCAAAACAAAAGAGTTTGAATTCAAAAAAGTTGGGTGGGCTTTTCATCATATGTTCATTCCCTTTGATATTTAGGGAAGTTAGTTACTTGGAAAAACTTTCCATCCCATATCTATTTGAATTTTCAACGATGGATGTATTTTGAATCGAGATGCAAAAGAATCTATATTCCCTATCTCTTATTATTTATCCCGTAAATGAGGGAGTCTAATTAGTAATTAGATTTTTCTCGAGATCTCTGAATTCGAAACAAGAGCGAGTTCTTGATACTAATTAAATTCAATCAATAGGACTAAGTCTCTTAGTGGGTTAGACTAAAGCTTGACTAAATTTGGACTTATTGTTTGTCTTTGTAACTAGACAAGTCATTTCCCATACCGGATCAGGATTCCTTTTTTTTTGCTCTATCATTCCCATAGAAAGAATAGGGGAGTGGATAGGAGATAATCAGTATTAATTTAAATATCTGTATCTGTCCAAATCTCATTAACAAATGATCAAATAACATATTTATATATGTTTATATGTTATGGAATCGATGTATTTTCTTTGAATCTCGTTTTTTTATTTTATTTAGGTATTTTTTTTGTTTGGCTATAATGAAGAATTGTAAATCTATGTAACGATTGGATTGAGGCAGGGGTGATTTATCCTATCCCTTTTATTCACTTTATGACAAGATTCGATTATTGAAATATTACTCAACCCCATGTTAAACAAAATGCATATAAAATGATGAAATGTTTAGCTTATATGTATCGTTCTATTTCAATGACAATAGTCTTTCGGTTTTTGTGAAAAAGGTTTGGGATCCCTTAAATTTTTTAAACTAAAATTAGTTAAATTAAGTATTATAGAATATCTATAACAGTGACCAATTGTTCAGTCTATCTGATAGATACGAAAACCCCTCTCGATTTTTTCGATTTGGATTTTCGCAATCAGATGAAAAGAATAAAGATTCAAATCTTACCTTACATCAGTTTTTTTATCCATCTCATGAAAAAAAATGGGATTTCTTTCTTCTTTTCTGTGATCTATTTATCTATTTGATTGAAATCAGTGATGGGTCAATAAAAAAAAAAAAAAAAAGACTTATCTTTTAATGATGTCTAAATAGGAACCTTTTTCCATTCGAAATAGTTTTAATAACTATTTTGAATGATTCCTTGTAAGTTGAATCTTTGGTACTCAAAAAGTAGGAAATAGGTCAATCTATCCTATTGAGTCACTTGAAGTAGCAGACTTCAAAAGAACTTATTTATTCGTTTATCTATTTCTATTTCTTTATATATATATGTTAAAGATGGTGTCTTGCTAAGACTTCTTCAGAAAAATCTTTACACATATCATATATAGAAGAAAAAGTATAGATTACGCGATGTCTATGTACAACTGAACCAATGACTATTCATGATTCCATGATTGAATCAATTCCATACCGGTTCCAAATTAGAGGAATGTTATGGTAAAACTTCGTTTGAAACGATGTGGTAGAAAGCAACGTGCGACTTGAAGGACAGATCCGTTGTGGATTTTTACATCCGCTATTTTATATTTATATAGGAATGAAGGTGCTCTTGGCTCGACATCGTTTGTTCTGTTCCACTTGAACCCTTCGTTTTTTGCTTTTTGTTGGGTTGTAAATAGTCCACGATGGAGCTCGAGTGGAAAGGATTAATTCATTTCTCGGGGGCAAGGATCTAGGGTTAATGCCAATCAATAAATTGGAACAACTTCGTAAATATATCTTCGAGATAGAAATGGAAAGGATCCAATTTGAGCAAGTTTCCAATTCAAAAGCAAAACCTGTTGGAATTGATCAAACGTTTTCGATCCAAAGTGTATCACGCGGGAATCAACTGTCCGTAGGATTCTTTGATAGAAAGAGAAATCACAAAAAAGGGTATGTTGCTGCCATTTTGAAAGGATTAAGAAGCACCGAAGTAATGTCTAAACCCAATGATTTAAAACAAAGATAAAGGATCCCAGAACAAGGAAACACCCTTTTAATTGTCTCGATAGTCTCAATAACTGGATCAGACTGAAGAATCAAAATAGAATTTTAAACGAGACAAACAAAAGGGGGTAAAGACCACTCAATAAATGAAATTTATTAAAGATTTTTTCCTTTAAGCTATTTGAGAGTTATCCAACTTGAGTTATGAGTACGAATGGTTTCTTTTTCATTTTCAGGAAGGAAGAAGAAAAAAAAGACTTAAATCATAGTCTAATTGATTTTATAGGCTCATTTGTCATTTATTAGAATTCCATACATAGACAAAACTTCGAATCAAATCATTTTTTCTCGAGCCGTACGAGGAGAAAACTTCCTATACGTTTCTAGGGGGGGTATTGTTCATCTACATCTATCCCAATGAGCCGTCTATCGAATCGTTGCAATTGATGTTCGATCCCGAAGAGAAGGAAAAGATCTTCGAAAAGTGGGTTTTTATGATCCACTGAAGAATCAAACTTATTTAAATGTTCCTGCTATTCTATATTTCCTTGAAAAGGGTGCTCAACCTACAGGAACTGTTCAGGATATTTTAAAGAAGGCAGAAGTTTTTAAGGAACTTCGACCTAATCAAACGAAATTCAATTAAAGAAATACCAAGGGGGGGTAGTGATTTGTATATAACTTTGTATAACTTTTCTCTACTATTTTTTTATTTCCCCCCTTAATCCTGCTTTATTCGTATCTATTTCTCATTGCTTCTGTCGAATTCCATGGTCGATAACAACAAAACCTTAGTTTATTGATCATATAAATCTCAAATTCGGACATTTCATTTCTTTCAATTATGTGGTTTTCGTTGGAATTTGACTAACCAACAAGGAATCCAGTTTGTTTATTCCACTTAGATTGATGAAATACATTAAAAATCCGATATTTTTTTTTTCCAATTCTTATT